AAGTCCTGTTCTTTCAATAACAAGTATTTTTGAATCAAATAAAATAACTTTTTTTATCTTATCTAATTTGTTGCAACAAAAAATAAAAAATGGCCCGGGACACGGGCCAGGACGCGGAAATAAAAAAAGACTTTTCGGACGAAATGAAAAATAAAAATAAAGAATAGATTAAAAAAAAAATATAGAATTCTAATTTCTAATATTAAAATTAGAATATTCTATTAAAATTCAAATATTAATAATTATAATAATTAATAGAATAAATTATAATAATTAATAGAATATAATAATTAATAGAATAATATAATATTAATAATATAGTAATTAATTAATTAATAGTAATTAAATAGTACTATAAATACTAAATAATACTAATTAGAATACTAATATATTAAGAGTAATATAATAATAATATAGTAATATAAAGTAATAAAAAAGGTAAAAAAAAAGAAAGTATGGAAGAAGGACTTTTTTTTTCAAGCCCTACTTGTTGTGTATTGTTGTGTAATGTAACATAGGAATTATCTTTTCTCAATTGGGAGAGATGGCTGAGTGGACTAAAGCGTCGGATTGCTAATCCGTTGTACGAGTTATTCGTACCGAGGGTTCGAATCCCTCTCTTTCCGGTTCCGTTGATGACTTGGTATTTTTTTTTTTTCAAGTCTTTTTCTTTATTTATTTTCTAATAGTTAAAGATGTAGAATAGATAAAATTCTAAGAACATTTAATAAAAATAAAAATCAAGTAAGGAAAAAGCCTTATTTTTTTTTTATTCTTCACGTCCAGGATTACGCCCTGGATCATTAGATAAAAATCCAAAGATGAAAAGGGAAACAAAGAATATTACTACTGTGTAAACAAAGAGTTTGAGAGTAAGCATTAGACAATCTCCAAGATCTTTTTTTTTGTTTGGAAAAAAAGAAAATAGATTCTCTATTTTTATACCATATATCCTATTTTGACACCAAGAAATGAAGTGGTTTCTAGAAATTTTTCGAAATAGAAAAGCATTTTTCTAAATTCATTTGTAATAAGAGTCGAGTCTTTCGTGCCAAAAATTTTCTTTCATACCGAAAATTAGATATTTCGGGGGGCTCTAACCGAATAGGTTTCTTTTAATAGAATGGAAAAAAGAGGAGCATGGGGTAGGTAATCTATATTTTTCACGTTTATACAATAACTTCAATGTTTGAATCAAGGGCCTATACTATAAAGACTTATCTGATCTTATCAATTATTAGAATTTTTTATCTTGAATAAATCATGAATTATTTTAGGACAGTATTCAAAATCTCATCGAAAACTTACAGCAGCTTGCCAAACAAAGGCTAATAGAAAAAAGAACAGAGGGATTACTGGCATAACATCTACGATTGGATTCAAAAAAGCGTAGGCTTCAGGCAATTTTGTGAAGAAAAAACTGCTTGAATAAAGGGCAAAATTAAGACAGATACAAATCAAATTTAAAATATTAAGCATAACAAACATTTTGTTCTTGAAGATAATTGTATTTTGACTGAGTTATTAATATTCATATAAAAATGGATATAAATTAATATTAATATAAAATAGAGTTAAGGTAGACAAAAAACTTTAAACTCAGCCAATCAAAAATCCTTCAATTATCAGCTAAAAAAAGAATAAAAGAAATCATATTTTCATACAATATCTTAATGGAATTCTATATTATGATCAATAAATTCAGTTTAATTCTATATCTACACATATCAAAATACGAACAACAAGCTAATCCAGTTCATAGATCTTTTGGGGGACGGGAATTGACAAAGAACCAATACCAATATTAGTTTTATTAGTTTTGAATCAAAATAGAAATGGGGCGTGGCCAAGCGGTAAGGCAACGGGTTTTGGTCCCGCCATTCGGAGGTTCGAATCCTTCCGTCCCAGAGCATATTTATTTTCTATATCAAAATTATATATATCAAAATAAAGATTGTTTTTTTGAACAACAAAAGTAAGACGGGTTTTTCATTATATCTTTATCCTCGGGCTGGTTTAGGGTAAAAAAAAAGGAAATAATGAATTCATCTGAACCTCTTTGGCTTTGTACCTATAAAAAGAGAGTCTAGCATCCAATAAGATGGAATCGTTCTTTATTTGAATTTGATTTCTCGTTCATTATCCCACACCCCATGATATGATCATTTTCAATGTCTGTTCGAATCTCATTAACAAACAAAGAAAATACATATGTTACACATTTCTTTTTCGACCTATTAATTTGTTTTATTTTAAATCATTGATGGTTTAATCTGAATCTGAATATGGGATTTATCTCTTTTATGATGATAAAACGGAGTCCTTACTATAAACTATAAAACGTTATTCAAATAATGATATAATGATATCGAGATAAGTTATTTTTTAATTAAATTCTTTTAATTAAATGATTTTTTATGAGTCCTTGGTACTTGAAGAAGTGTGGGATTCACGACTCGGTCCTATCGAGTCACTTGAAGATGAAGATTCGAAGAGAACTACTTATTTCTTCGTCTTATCTTATTGGTTTGCTAATATTCGTATTGGAAATCAAAAAATATTTATATGATTCAATAAAATATCAATAAAATATGGGGTTAATTTGAATTAATTCTTTTGTTTTCTTCATTGTGTATTTTTTTATTAACAGATTTACATTCATATTGACAACAGTGTATCAAATAAATATAATCCGATCTGGGTAATTAGATCTTATCTGTAGATTTATTTATATCTATTCCAGTGGTTTGGTTTTTTTTTTTTTTTTCTTCATTCAAATGAAATGATAGGTTTATTGGATTTGCTGTGATACAAAAGTCTTTTTTTTGATTCTAAAAAAAAATAGAAATGTATTGAATGTATTGTTATATTAGAAAAATGTATAAAAATGAATATTTCCATTTTTGAAATTATTTTCAATTTTAAATATAAGAATAGATAGCATAAGAGACAAGAGATAATCTATAAATTTTGACTTTATTAAACTTTATCTATACTTTATTTAAATTTAACTTTATCTATTTTTTTATCCGAATCAATTAGAAATTTTTCTATTTCATTTCGTGTTCATTTCTTGTTAGTTTAATGTTTTGATTGTGTCGTATGATTCAATCTCTTTATTTATTCTCTTTGATTTATTTTGATTTTTGATTCCGATTCTATCTACATAACCTAATTATTTGTATTTGGGTTGCTAACTCAATGGTAGAGTACTCGGCTTTTAAGTGCGGCTAACAGCTTTTACACATTTGTACGAAGAAAGGGATTCGTCCATACCATCGGTATTATTTGTAAGACCACGACTGATCCTGAAAGGAATGAATGGAAAAAACAGCATGTCGTATCAATGGAGAATTCTGAGAATATTTGATTCTTACCGGATCGGCTCCAAACAAACCTTGTTTGAATTCTTGGTGCGTAACATAAAAACAAATGAATTCAAATTCAAAGTTGGGGTTGGGTCGAGTTAATAAATGGACAGAGCTCCGCGGCTCCAATTATAGGGAATTATAGGGAAATAAAAAAGCAACGAGCTCCCGTTCTTAATTTGAATGATTTTCCGATCTAATTAGACGTTAAAAATAGATTAGTGCCTAGTGCGGGAAAAGCTTTTTCTTGAGTGGATTTTCGATTTTTTTAATGAGTCCTAACTATTAGCTATTCTCCACTATGAAGGGGAGTTGAATGTGTAGAAGAAAAAGTATATTGATAAAGCAATTTTTTTTTTCCAAAATCAAAAAAGAGTGATTGACTTGAAAAATTAAAGGATTTCTAGTCACCTATTACCCTATAAATGAACATAAACCAATTAGAAATGAACATAAACCAATTAGATGGAAAAAAGAGAGGATAGAGGGTCCGTTGGTGAGTTTAACTATTTCCGAGGTATCTATTCTTTTTATATTATACTATTTTGTTTTTATGGTATCGCACTATGTATCATTTAATAACCCAATAAACTCCCTATCTTTGCTTCAATCAAATCGAATTCAAAATGAAAATAGAGAAATCTCAAAGAAATTTAGAAATAGATAGATCTCGAAAAAATGACTTCCTATACCCACTTATCTTTCGGGAGTATATTTATACATTTGCTCATGATCGTGACTTAAATAGATCTATTTTGTTAGAAAATGTAGGTTATGACAATAAATATAGTTTACTAATCGTAAAACGTTTAATTACTCGAATGTATCAACAGAATCATTTGATTATTTCTGCTAATGATTCTAACCAAAATACATTTTTTAGGTATAACAAAAATTTGTATTTTCAAATGATATCGGAGGGGTTTGCAGTTATTGTGGAAATTCCATTTTCCTTACGATTAGTATCCTCTTTAGAAAGATCAGAAATAGTAAAATCTCATAATTTACGATCAATTCATTCAATATTTCCTTTTTTAGAGGGCAAATTCCCACATTTAAATTATCTGTCAGAGGGACTAATACCGTACCCCATCCATCTAGAAAAATTGGTTCAAATCCTTCGCTATTGGGTGAAAGATCCCTCCTCTTTGCATTTATTACGACTCTTTCTTCACGAGTATTGGAATTTGAACAGTCTTATTATTCCAAAGAAATCTATTTCCTTTTTTGTAAAAAAGAATCAAAGATTCTTCTTGTTCTTATATAATTCTCATGTATATGAATACGAGTCCGTTTTCTTTTTTCTTTGTAAGCAATCCTTTCATTTCCGATTAACATTTTATCAGGTCTTTCTTGAGCGAATATATTTCTATGGAAAAATAGAACATTTTGTAGAAGTCTTTACTAAGGATTGGGGGGACAGCCTATGCTTGCTCAAGGATCCTTTCATACATTATATTAGATATCAAGGAAAATCCATTTTTGTCTCAAAGGATACGCCTCTTCTGATGAAAAAATGGAAATATTACCTTGTCAATTTATGTCAATGTCATTTTGATGTGTGCTTTCAACCCCAAAAGATCCATATAAACCCATTTTCATTATACAAGCATTCTTTCGCCTTATTAGGTT